CCGAGCCTGACCTCGGACACCGGACAACTATCCGTCCCCAGAATAAGTCCTCCGGTCTAAGAACGACAACCTACGAAATCGGAAGGATCGCGGGATCCGGACGCGGCTGCGAGTGCAAAATAACAACACATACGGAGCTCATAAGCGGACTCCGTGTGAATGGCATTAATGGCACCGTGTAGACGGCATTAATGGAACCCCGCAGTCGGCATTTATTAGACTTAAACTTTGTCAAGAAACTTATAGGGACAACAAATGTAGTCGCAACAGTTTTGGCGGTATTTTTCCCTCCTAAAATTTGTTCGTCATGGAATCTATAGCGACAACTATGTTGTCACAACAAAAATAAGTCAAAGTCAAACATTAGTTTTTCTGTAGTGACAACACCGTTGTCGCTATAGAACACAAATGTTGTCAAAAAAAATCTGGGATATTTTTTTAGATCCCAATCCTTAGGATTGGGATATTTTTTTAGATCCTGTAGTTTCCCTGGATCGATACAGGTATCACAACTCTTTCTACCCATCCTGTATATTGTCCTTTTTGTTCCGTATTGTAATAGAAACTTAACTTATTAATTATTATTTTATTATTATTAGTTATTATTAGACGGGATTTTACGAAAAATTGTTCGTAGGAGAGAACAAATCTTTTTTTCAATACTGACATTCCTAGTTAATAATCCTAGTGATTGTATTTCTATGTTTATTTTGATAGAAAATACGAAATATTTAAATAAATGATTTTTCGTCGAATGACTATTCATCTATTGTATTTTAATGCAAATAGGGAGCAAGAAAACTCTATGAAAAGATGGTGGTTCAATTCGATGTTAGTTAAGAAGGAGTTCGAACACAGATGTAAGCTAAGTAAATCAACGGGCAGTCTTGGTCCTATTGAAAATGCCAGTGAAAGTAAAGATCCGAATAGAAATGATTTGGATAAAAACATTCAGAGTTGGGGTGGTCATGACAATTCCAGTAATGTTGATCTTTTTTTTGGCGTCAAGGACATTCGGAATTTCATCTCTGATGATACTTTTTTAGTTAAAGATAGTAATGGGGACAGTTATTCTATCTATTTTGATATTGAAAATAATATTTTTGAAATTGCCAATGATCATCCTTTTTGTAGTGAACTAGAAAGTTCTTTTTATCGGAATTCTAGTTCTCTGAATAATGGATCTAAGAGTAAGAATCCCCACCACGATCATTACATGGATGATACTCAGTATACTTGGAATAATCACATTAATAGTTGCATTGACAGTTATCTTCAGTCTCAAATCTGTCTTGATAGTTACATTGTAAGTGGTAGTGACAATTCCAGTAACAACTACATTTCTAGTTCCATTTGTGCTGAAAGTGGAAATAGTAATAAAAACGAGGATGCCAGAAGGAGTGATCAAACTATACGAGAAAGTTCTACTGATCTGGATGTAACTCAAAAATACAGACATTTGTGGGTTCAATGCGAAAATTGTTATGGATTAAATTATAAGAAATTTTTTAAATCAAAAATGAATCTTTGTGAACAATGTGGATATCATTTGAAAATGAGTAGTTCTGATAGAATCGAACTTTTGATCGATCCGGGTACTTGGGAGCCTATGGATGAAGATATGGTCTCTCTGGATCCCATTGAATTTCATTCCGAGGAAGAGCCTTATAAAAATCGTATCGATTCTTATCAAAGAAAGACAGGATTAACCGAGGCTATTCAAACAGGCATAGGGCAATTAAACGGTATTGCCGTAGCAATTGGGGTTATGGATTTTCAGTTTATGGGGGGTAGTATGGGATCCGTAGTCGGTGAGAAAATTACCCGTTTGATTGAATACGCTACTAAAGAATTTCTACCTCTTATTATAGTGTGTGCTTCCGGAGGAGCACGCATGCAAGAAGGAAGTTTGAGCTTGATGCAAATGGCTAAAATATCTTCTGCTTTATATGATTATCAATCAAATAAAAAGTTATTCTATGTACCAATCCTTACATCTCCTACTACTGGTGGGGTGACAGCTAGTTTTGGTATGTTGGGGGATATTATTATTGCCGAACCCAATGCCTACATTGCCTTTGCGGGTAAAAGAGTAATTGAACAAACATTGAATAAAACAGTACCCGAAGGTTCACAAGCGGCTGAGTATTTATTCCAGAAGGGCTTATTCGATCTAATCGTACCACGTAATCCTTTAAAAAGCGTTCTGAGTGAGTTATTTGAACTCCACACTTTCTTTCCTTTGAATCAAAATTAGAACATTAATTATTTTGAGCAAACAAGTAATTAGTATATCGGAATCCAAGTCAAAATTAGACGAATGGGGTTTTCTTTGTTGACATAAGATCTAATTGTATAAAGAAGCAAAAGTCACAGAAAATCGAAAATCCGCCCCTTTTTCTATATTCCTGATTATTGATCAAGGTCTCTATCAACAAGATAAAAGAGGAAATTCTTATTTTCGTGAAATTAGGCAAATAAAAAAATATCTTCTTCTCGTCATATATAATTAAAATATAGAAAATATAGAATAGAATTTTTTATCTTTCTATTACGATAATCCTATTTTGACTAAGAATCCCTGCTGGATGGGATTCTAACAAACCCTTCAATCAATCAATCATCAATATCAATTATATAAATTATATAATATAAATAGAATCTAATTCATTTTTAAGAGAGTTTTTGCTTAGTAAATGAAATTCGAAGACAAGAGCAAAAAAATGAAGAAAAAAAGATATCATCCATATCCTTTCAAATCTTTCATGTAGAAAGATGCAAAACTACATTCTATAACTCACTTAGCTAGATACTTATATCTTTATTTATTTAGAATTATCATTATCAAATTATAATAAGATATAATATACTTTATATATAATAAGATAAGATATCTTTACTTTATATTATAAAATATAAAATAAAATCTAAATAATAATAACAGGTACAAATAGTAAATCGAGGTACCCATTCTATGACAAATCTTACCTTTCCCTCTGTTTTGGTCCCTTTAGTAGGCCTAGTATTTCCGGCAATCGCAATAGCTTCTTTATTTCTTCATATTCAAAAAAACAAAATTGTTTAGAGGCGAGGGCACAAAATCTCATCTATTTTTTTTTAACTGACGCTTGTATCATAACACAGATATCCATTTAGCAAAATTTGGTATATTTGGTATAAGTGGCTTCCGCCGAAAATCTCCCCAAAATGCTATATTCTATCTATTTTCAAATAGACCCAACTCGGCGGATGGCTGAACTGTAAAGTTGGTGTATCTATATACATGTGGCTATCTTTAGTGAGATCATACGAAGGGTATGTTATTAGTTTAGATCTAACCAATTTAATGAATTACTCCTAAAGGTTCACATCAAACTAGTGCTAGTTGATGCGAGTTACTTCGGAAACAAACGGACTAAAGTCAAATTCATTTGGGGTATTCTCTCAATTCCAAAAAAAGCAACTGGATCAAGTATGAGTTGTCGATCAGAACATATATGGATAGAACCTATAACGGGGGCTCGAAAAACAAGTAATTTCTGCTGGGCTGTTATCCTTTTTTTAGGTTCATTAGGATTCTTGTTGGTTGGAACCTCGAGTTATCTTGGTAGAAATTTGATATCTTTATTTCCGTCTCAGGAAATAGTTTTTTTTCCGCAAGGAATTGTGATGTCTTTCTATGGGATCGCGGGTCTTTTTATTAGCTCCTATTTGTGGTGCACAATTTCGTGGAATGTAGGTAGTGGTTATGATCGATTTGATAGAAAAGATGGAATAGTGTGTATCTTTCGTTGGGGATTTCCTGGAAAAAATCGTCGGGTCTTCCTCCGATTTCTTATAAAAGATATTCAGTCCGTCAGAATAGAAGTGAAAGAGGGTCTTTTTGCTCGTCGTGTCCTTTATATGGATATCAGAGGCCAGGGAGCCATTCCATTGACTCGTACTGATGAGAATTTTACTCCACGGGAAATGGAACAAAAAGCTGCTGAATTGGCCTATTTCTTGCGTGTACCAATTGAAGTTTTTTAATAAATGAAGCCGAGAAATGAATGCTTTCTCAGCAGGAGAGCAAAAAAAGAAAGAATCCCCTTTTTCTATAACATAACTTATAACTTAATTGAGGTTTCTTCAAAACATTCATTCGAGTCAAAGCAGACATATATGGAATAATAATAAAATAAAATTTTTCCGGGCATTTATCGAAAGGAGATATGTGCTTCGAATTCGACCAATTGAAATATAGGTAAACAATTTTTTTTATTTATTCATTCGAATTTTTCGTCTATTTCGGTATTTTTTTTCTAGATTCAAGGCCTAACCACGAAATCACAAATAAAAAAGAGTGAATAGATTCATAGGTTCGATAACTTGTAATAGAAGAGATGCATGAGAGAAATATTAGATTACATAGAGTCGACGAATGAGATGGGTTCATTAACAATTCACAGACGAAAAAATGGAAAAAAAGAAAGCATTCACTCCTCTTTTATATCTTGCATCTATAGTATTTTTGCCCTGGTGGATTTCTCTCTCATTTCAAAAAAGTCTGGAATCATGGGTTACTTATTGGTGGAATACTAGGCAATCCGAATTTTTTTTGAATGATATTGAAGAAAAGAGTATTCTAGAAAAATTCAGAGAATTGGAGGAACTCCTCTTCTTAGAGGAAATGATCAAGGAATACTCGGAGACACATCTACAAAACCTTCGTATAGGAATTCACAAAGAAACAATCCAATTAATCAAGATACACAACGAGGGTCGTATTCATACGATTTTGCACTTCTCGACAAATATAATCTGTTTCATTATTCTAAGCGGTTATTCTATTTTGGGTAATAAAGAACTTGTTATTCTTAACTCTTGGGCTCAGGAATTCCTATATAACTTAAGTGACACAATAAAAGCTTTTTCTCTTCTTTTATTAACTGATTTATGTATCGGATTTCATTCGCCCCATGGTTGGGAACTGCTGATTGGCTTTGTCTACAAGGATTTTGGATTTGTTCATAATGATCAAATAATATCTGGCCTTGTTTCCACTTTTCCAGTCATTCTAGATACAATTTTAAAATATTGGATTTTCCGTTATTTAAATCGCGTATCTCCGTCACTTGTAGTGATTTATCATTCAATGAATGACTGAAAAAATTATCTACCTAATCCAATTCCTATTAGAATGTTTCTTACTTTGCAGTTGTACAGAAGCAAAGCATTGAAAATCACTTTAGATTTCTACCCATCCCGGGGATTCATCCTATATTCCTATATATTAATCCAGTCAATTTATTCCAGTAAATAACAGAATCGTGGATAGGAAACTCCATTAGTAACCTACCCCAATTTATTGTAGAAATTTTCGGGATCAATGGTTGGACCATGCAAACTAGAAATACTTTTTCTTGGATAAAGGAACAGATTACTCGATCTATTTCCATATCGCTAATGATATATATAATAACTCGTACATCCATTTCAAATGCATATCCCATTTTTGCACAGCAGGGTTATGAAAATCCACGAGAAGCGACTGGACGTATTGTATGCGCCAATTGCCATTTAGCTAGTAAACCAGTGGATATTGAGGTACCGCAAACGGTACTTCCTGATACTGTATTTGAAGCAGTTGTTCGAATTCCTTATGATATGCAAGTGAAACAAGTTCTTGCTAGTGGTAAAAAAGGGGGTTTGAATGTGGGGGCGGTTCTTATTTTACCAGAGGGTTTTGAATTAGCGCCTCCCGATCGTATTTCCCCCGAGATAAAAGAAAAGATGGGCAATCTGTCTTTTCAGAGCTATCGCCCCAACCAAAAAAATATTCTTGTCATAGGCCCTGTTCCTGGTCAGAAATATAGTGAAATCACCTTTCCTATTCTTTCCCCCGACCCCGCTACTAAGAAAGACATTCACTTCTTAAAATATCCTATATACGTAGGCGGAAACAGAGGAAGGGGGCAAATTTATCCTGACGGGAGCAAGAGTAACAATACTGTTTATAATGCTACAGCATCTGGTATAGTAAGTAAAATCCTACGAAAAGAAAAGGGGGGATACGAAATAACCATAGCGGAGGATGGACGTCAAGTGGTTGATATTATCCCTCCGGGGCCAGAACTTCTTGTTTCAGAAGGCGAATCTATCAAATTGGATCAACCATTGACAAGTAATCCTAATGTGGGCGGATTTGGTCAGGGAGATGCAGAAATAGTACTTCAAGATCCATTACGTGTACAAGGCCTTTTGTTCTTCTTCGCATCTGTTATTTTGGCACAAGTATTTTTGGTTCTTAAAAAGAAACAGTTCGAGAAGGTTCAATTATCCGAAATGAATTTCTAGACTCGCGAATTAATCGACATCAAGTTTGTAAAAAGAACCAAATTCTTTTTAGGAATTCTGATTATCTATAACTCTGATAAAAAATGAAATTGTAAAAAGCCTTTCGTTTATACTCTTTTTCTACGAGATGCCGGGAATTCCTTGTACCACATTCCTGCCCTAGTATGTAGATTGTGAAGAAGACTATTTGACTTGACCCCCTTACTTTGCTTTTTTTTATCAAAATTGGGGTGATCTTATTATGTTGCTATTGTCCTGTCATAAAATGCATTTAATTCTAATACATTTCACTTCGGCTAGATCCTAGCTAAAAGTAAACGCAAAATAGAATAGAACGTAGAACGGATAAATATAAGAACGGATAAATATAAACGAAGGGAACAAATATTTCTGGGAGGGGTTATTCGTCTTCCTAGTCTTCGACACAAGAAAAGGGTGTGAAAAATCCTTTTCTTGTGTCGAAATAATAATGATTCTTTATACTGTTCGTCAAACATTCCTAGTGTGAGTTTTTATTTTTTACAGACGTATCAGAACGTTTTTTAGAGTTATTACGTAATTTAATTTTTAATAATTAATTTAAATAATTATAATTAAAATAGAATTATTAATTTTAATTACATATACTATATATAAGGGGAAATTTATTGAGTAAATATAACTTCTTCAATTAACTTATAAAAAAATCTTATACTTATTATTATTATATTATTAAGAACTCAACGGGACCTTCTCCCTTAAATCAGACAAACAAAGAAGGGAATCCGTTGAGTTCTTACGCTTTCATGTCTACAACTCAATTCATCCGATTACTACAGGGATGAACCCAATCCGGAATATGAACCATAAAAGAAAACACCTACTAAACCAATCACAAGAATACCAGCTACAGTACCTATTATCCAAAGAGGAATTCTTCCAGTAGTATCGGCCATTTACCCCACTTCCCTCCACATTTCATCAAGTGGTCATGCTAGAGACATAAACAGTCATGGATAATTATGAGATGAGATCCTTCCGAATGGGCTAAGAGAGAGAATAGCTAAAATGATTAGTCTATTATTTTAGTTCTCTCTCGTTTTCTTAATTGAAGAAATAATTGGAAAATAAAACAGCAAGTACAAAAATGAGTAATAACCCCCAGTAGAGGCTGGTACGATTCAA